CGTCCCCGCCTACGGATTAGTCGACATTTTTCACAAATTTTACGAACAGAAGCTCTTATTTTCATATTTGGCATTCCTCATTTTAATTCTGAATCTATTTTTTTGGAAGAAAATAGGTTTCTTTTCCTCTCGAATCATATTCTCACGAAAGGAATGTTTAAGTTGATAAAAACACCTAATCTTTCGAATCCTTATTGCGAAGTCGATAAATTATACGTCCTCTCGTTGAATCATAACGACTTACTTCAATTTTAACTCTATCGCCTGGTAGTATCCGTATAAAACTACGTCGGATCTTTCCCGAAACATAACCTAGAATCATATCTTGATTATCTAAGCGAATCCGGAACATACCGTTGGGAAGGGATTCTGTAATTAAACCTTCATGAATCCATTTTTGTTCTTTCATTTCAGGTAAAGCCTCCTTGAAGTATCAATTGATGGAGGAGGAACGATATTAGACAACCCGCCCTTTTTCTTTTTGTTTTCACAAATAAGAAGTTTCGGACCCAATTCGTATATTAGAAGGATTACCATATATAACACAAAACTTCTCCACCAATTCGTTCTAGTCGAGCCTCTCGGTCTGTCATTATACCTCGAGAAGTAGAAATAATTACAATTCCCATCCCACCTAAAATTCTAGGAATTCGTTGGTAGTTCGAATAGATTCGGAGACCCGGGCGGCTGATCCGTTTTAAATTTAAAAAATTTTTATAAGACCTTTTCCTATTCCTTCTATGCCGTAGGGTTAAAACCAAAAAATCTTTTTTGGTTTCTTTATGTTTTCTCACGTTTTCGATAAAACCTTCTCGTAAAAGTATTTTAACAATATTTTCAGTGATATTAGTATATGCTATTCGAACCACCCTTTTTCTATCCATATCAGCATTTCGTATAGAAGTTATTATGTCAGCAATAATATCCCTACCCATGGTGAATTAAATTTCTTGGTGCTCCCCAATTTTGATATAATCAACATGTTTTTTTTTACTTATTTGTTTATGAATTTAAATTAAAGGCATATGCGTGAGACACAATCTACTAAAAATTCTGAATATATTTCTTAATCTCTTTCTTTCAAATACTTTACTATAACCATACGATGGTATTATCTTATTTTAGAAGACCTTACAATACCTCCGGAGCTAATGAAACTATTTTAGTAAAATTTAACTGTCTCAATTCCCGGGCAATTGCACCAAAAATTCGAGTTCCTTTGGGGTTTCCTTCTTGGTCAATGACAACCGCAGCATTGTCATCATATCGTATTATCATACCGTTATCACGTTTGAGTTCTTTACAAGTACGTACAATTACAGCTCTGACCACCTCTGATCTTGTTAGGGGCATATTTGGCACTGCGTCTTTGATCACAGCAACAATAACGTCACCGATATGAGCATATCGACGATTGCTAGCTCCTATGATTCGAATACACATCAATTCTCGAGCCCCGCTGTTATCCGCTACATTCAAAAGGGTCTGGGGTTGAATCATATCATTTTTTTAGAATCTATTCTTTCAATGCAAAGCAAAGAGTGAAGAAAAAAAAAAAAAGAAATATTGTTTGTCCAAAGAAAGAAACCGGCACCTGTTATTGTTTTTTATCCCCAAGACCTTTTTCTTTTGATTCTCTTTATCCTGAAATAATGAATTGAGTTCGTATAGGCATTTTGGACGATGCTATTGAAATAGCCCTTCTGGCTATATTTTCTGTTACTCCACCCATTTCATAAAGTATTCGACCTGGTTTAACAACAGCTACCCAATATTCAGGGGATCCTTTCCCTGAACCCATACGTGTTTCTGCGGGTCTTACTGTAACCGGTTTGTCTGGAAATATACGTACCCATATTTTTCCACCGCGGCGTGCATTTCGTGTCATTGCTCGTCGACCTGCTTCTATTTGTCTAGACGTGATCCAAGCAGGTTCAAGTGCCTGAAGAGCGTATTTACCGAAAGAAATATGATTACCTCGATAAGATATTCCCTTCATTCTTCCTCTATGTTGTTTACGGAATCTGGTTCTTTTGGGGTTATAGTTGATGGTTGGTTCTGAATTCCATCTCTACTACAGAACTGGACATGAGAGTTTCTTCTCATCCAGCTCCTCGCGAATAAGAAAATTTTCAAAATGTCTATTATTCATTTGTATATCTTGCTTTTTTAGCTAACTAAGCATATTAATATTTAGATTTTCTATTTTTCAATTTCTATTTTTAAATATCATATTCTTTTTTTATGTTCTAACGAATATTTGTTTTGTTTTGCTTTTTATCCTATTGGATTGGATTGAGCAAAAATTATCAATCCAAGAAGATAAAGTTTTCACGGGCGAATATTGACTCTTTTCGTCACTATTTTAGTTGTAGGGTTAACTCATGACTTTTATTTTCCCAATAGATGAAGGAATTAGTCTCTGGTTTGTTTCGCCATCCCGATCAATGAGTCTGTTTTCAATAGATTTGGATTCACAGGTTCCATCGTTCCCATCGCT